AATAAAGTAAGCTAAATTTAAGCTAGTGGGTTCATACCCCAAATATGATTAATTCCTTTATTAATTTTTTTTAAAACTTTAATAATTTGAATAATTATAATTTCAATTTTAATTTCTCTTTCTTCAAACTTTTGATTCATTTTTTGGACTATATTAGAAGTAAATTTAATAGCCTTTTTACCTATTATAAATAATAAAAATGTCTCAAATTGTAATTCAATAATTACATATTTTGTAATTCAATCTTTTTCATCATCTCTATTTTTTATAAGATCAATTATATGAATAATTGAAGAATTAAATTTATTTTTAATTATTAGTAATATCTCAATAATAATTAAGTTAGGAATAATTCCTTTTCATTTTTGAATTATCTCAGTTAGAGAAACACTTGAAATAAATTGTTTACTAATTTTATTAACCCTTCAAAAAATAATTCCTTTATTTATTTTAACTAAAATAGTTTCAAGAATTATTTTAATAATTAGAATTATATCTTCAATTTTTGGTTCTTTAATAGCAATAAGATTCAAGATAATTCGAAAAATCTTAATTTTCTCGTCTATTTCCCATTTAGGATGAATTACAATTCTAATTTATATTAAAAGAAGATTTTGAATTATTTATATTATAATTTACAGATTAATTCTTTTTAAACTTTTTAAAGTTTTAAAAAAAAATAACATTTCGTTAATTATAAATTTCTTTTTAAAAAAGACTATAACATATGAAAAAATCATATTAGCTTCATCTATAATATCTCTTAGAGGAATACCCCCATTTTTAGGGTTTTTTATAAAATTAATTTCTATTTTAATTATTATTAAATTTTCTTTATTAATTACAATAATCCTTATTATTTCCTCTTTAATTAATACTTATTTTTACATACGCATTTTATCTCCCATTTTTTTTCTAAGAAAAAATTTAATTAAGACATTTAATGTTTCTAAAATAATAAAAATCATATTTTTTAATTTAAATTTAATTTTACTGTCAATAATCATAACCTTTATAATATGTTAAGATTTTAAGTTATAAAACTATTTACCTTCAAAGTAAAAATTACTTTTAAGTAAATCTTATTTCTTCAAAATGGAAAAAGGATCTATTCCATAAATAAATTTACAATTTATCGCTTTAATCAGCCATTTTACCGCGATGAATATTCTCTACAAATCATAAAGACATTGGAACAATATATTTAATTTTTGGAAGATGGGCAGGAATAATGGGACTTTCCATAAGAATTTTAATTCGAATAGAATTAGGCCATCCAGGAAGCCTTATTGGTAACGATCAAATTTATAATGTAATTGTAACAGCCCATGCTTTTATTATAATTTTTTTTATAGTTATACCCATTATAATTGGCGGATTTGGAAATTGACTTATCCCTATTATATTAGGAGCCCCAGATATAGCATTCCCTCGTATAAATAATATAAGATTTTGACTTCTACCCCCATCTTTATTTATGCTCATTAATTCGTCTCTAGTAGAAAGAGGGGCAGGAACAGGATGAACTGTTTATCCTCCATTATCCTCAAATCTTTCTCATTACGGCCCCTCAGTAGATATAGCTATTTTTTCGCTTCACCTTGCCGGGGCAAGATCAATTTTAGGAGCAATTAACTTTATTACTACTATTATCAATATACGATCTTTAGGAATGACTATAGAACGCATGCCTTTATTTGTTTGATCAGTTTTTATTACTGCCATCCTTCTTTTGTTATCTCTACCAGTTTTAGCTGGAGCTATTACTATATTGTTAACAGATCGAAACTTTAATACTTCATTTTTTGATCCGTCGGGGGGGGGAGATCCTATTTTATACCAACATTTATTTTGATTCTTTGGTCATCCAGAAGTATATATTTTAATTCTTCCAGGATTTGGAATAATTTCACAAATTATTTGTTTTCATACAGGAAAAAAAGAGCCATTTGGAAATCTAGGCATAATTTATGCAATATTAGCTATTGGCCTTTTAGGTTTTATTGTTTGGGCTCATCATATATTTACCGTAGGAATAGATGTTGATACTCGAGCATATTTCACTTCAGCAACAATAATTATTGCAGTACCAACTGGTATTAAAATCTTTAGATGATTAGCTACTCTTCATGGAACAAAAATTAAATTTAACACACCAATTTTATGGGCTTTAGGATTTATCTTCCTTTTTACTGTAGGGGGCCTAACTGGTATTATACTCGCTAATTCATCAATTGATATTATTCTTCATGACACCTACTATGTAGTAGCCCATTTCCACTATGTCTTATCTATAGGGGCAGTATTTGCTATTATAGGAGCAATTATTCATTGATTTCCCATATTTTTTGGAATAAACTTTAATAGAATTCTCACAAAAAGACAATTCATTATTACATTCATCGGAGTTAATCTAACATTTTTCCCCCAACATTTTCTAGGATTAAGAGGTATGCCCCGACGTTATTCTGATTATCCAGATTTTTTTTCAAAATGAAATTTAGTATCATCAATAGGATCTATTATTTCATTAGTAGGTGTAAATTTATTAATTATCATCATTTGACTTGCAATTATCAATAAAAAAATAATTATTTCGACACAAACTACAAATTCTTCAATTGAATGAATATTAAATTTCCCCCCCTCAGAGCATACATTTAATCAAAATAATATTATTCTAAAGTAACTTATGATAACATGATCTTTAATTTCATTTCCTGATAGAAATTCACCTATCATAGAACAAATATCCTTTTTTCATGATCATTCAATAATAATTATTTTAATAATTACTATTATTACAATTTACATATTAATAAATATTATTTTAAATAAATTCTCTAGGCGATCTTTAATAGAGGGGCAAGAAATTGAAATCATTTGGACTATTATCCCAGCATTTACTTTAATTTTTATTGCAATTCCTTCTCTTCATCTTCTTTATTTAACAGATGAGCTATTTAACTCACAAATTTCAATTAAAATTTTAGGTCACCAATGATATTGATCCTATGAATATTCAGATTTCAATAAAGAATTTGATTCATTTATAATTCCTGAACAAGAAATAAACATAAATTCATTTCGTCTTCTTGAAACTGATAATAATTTAATTATTCCATTTAATACAAGAATTAAATTTTTAATTTCATCAGCAGATGTAATTCATTCTTGAACAGTCCCATCTTTAGGAGTAAAAATAGACGCAGTTCCGGGACGACTTAACCAATGTTTCTCAATTTGTAAACGACCAGGAATTTTTTTTGGTCAATGTTCTGAAATTTGTGGGGCAAATCATAGTTTTATACCTATCTCCCTAGAAATTACTTCAATAGTAAATTTTATTAAATTTATTAAAAAAAATTAATATCCATTGAATGGCTGAAGTTTAAGCAATGGTCTCTTAAACCAAATTATAGTAATTTTACTTTCAATGAAAAAACTAGTTAAATAATAACAAAAGAATGTCAATCTTTAATTACCAAAAGTGTTTTTTAATTCCTCAACTTTTTCCAATAAATTGATTATTAATTTCTTTATTAATTAGAATAAGAATTTTTATTATAATTATCAATACTTTTTTTTTTCAATTAATTTCAAATCCAACTCCAAACAAAAATAATAATAATAACAATAACAATAATAAAATAAGATTTAAATGATAAATAATTTATTTTCAATTTTTGACCCTTCAACTTCAAATCTTTTTTCTTTAAACTGAATGGTACTTACCCTACCTTTAGTAATGTATCCTTTAATTTATTGATCTTCTCCTTCAAATATTATTATTTCCTGAAAAATTCTTTTAAAAAAACTTTTTCAGGAAATAATAAATAATCTTAAAAATGCCAAACTTAAAAATATTTTAATTTTAAATTCAATTTTTATTTTAATTTTAATTAGAAATTTAATTGGTCTATTACCTTATGTATTTACCTCTTCAAGTCATTTGATTTTTTCAATATTCTTAGCTTTTCCTATTTGAATTTCTTTAATTTTGTTTGGAGTTGTCAACAAATTTAATATAATAATATACCACTTAGTTCCTCTAGGGTCTCCTATTTTTTTGAGAGTTTTTATAGTAATAATTGAAACTATTAGAAATTTGATTCGTCCTATTACTTTATCTATTCGTCTAACAGCTAATATAATTAGAGGTCATTTATTGATCCACCTTTTATCTTCAATGGCATTATTAAGAAATTTTATAATGATTATATCTATTCCTATTATAATTATTTTAATAATTTTAGAAACTGCTGTTGCAGCAATTCAAAGATTTGTATTTGTAACTTTAATTTCATTATATATTAATGAAATTTAACTTATGATATTTCATCCGTTTCATATAGTAGAAAAAAGACCATGACCTTTGTCAAGTTCAATTTCAGCTTTTTCTTTAACTTTAGGATTTTTAAATTTTTTTTACAATAGAAATGCAAATTTATTTATTTTAGCATTTTTAATTTTAATTTTGTCTTCTTATCAATGATGGCGAGATGTCTCCCGAGAAGCTTCATTTCAAGGATTTCATACATTTAAGGTATTGACAGGTTTAAAGATGGGGATATTATTATTTATTTTATCAGAAGTTTTTTTTTTTATTTCTTTTTTTTGAGCTTTCTTTCATAGAAGCCTTTCTCCTAATATTGAGATCGGTTCAATGTGACCCCCTAAAAGCATTTTTCCTTTTAATCCTTTTGAAATTCCGTTGTTAAATTCTACTATCTTAATTTCTTCTGGAGTATCAATAACTTGATCTCATCATTGTATTTTAAATAAAAATTATTCTTATGCTTTAATGTCATTGAAAATTACTATTATGTTAGGAGCTTTATTTACTCTTTTTCAATTATTTGAATATTACGAGGCACAATTTAGTATTTCAGATGGAATTTTTGGTTCTACTTTTTTTTTAACTACAGGATTTCATGGAATTCATGTAATTATTGGGTCAATTTTTTTGATAGTTACTTTAATTCGAGTTAAAAATCAATTAATTTCAAGAGAACATTTCTTTGGATTTGAAGCTTCAGCATGATACTGACATTTTGTTGATGTAGTTTGATTATTTTTATACACTTTTATATATTGATGAATTTATTATTTAATTAGTATAATTAGTACATTTAATTTCCAATTAAAAAGTTTTTTAAAAAATTAAATAATTTTTATATATTTAACTGTTTTACTAATTATTTTTCTTTTCTTATTAATATTTTTTTCTTTGAAATTTTTAGGTTTAATAAGAAAAGAAAAAATATCTCCTTTTGAATGTGGTTTTGATCCCTTTTCCTGTTCTCGAGTCCCATTTTCTCTTAAGTTTTTTTTTATTGGAATTGTTTTTTTAATTTTTGATGTAGAAATTGTAATTATTTTACCTTTTCCTATTTTGTTACAAAACAAAAGATTTTCTATTATTTTTTCTTTTGTTTTAATTAATCTGGTTATTATAATAGGACTTATTTACGAATGAAATTTAGGTATAATTGATTGATTGAAGTAATTTAGTTGAGTGTAGAAAAGTATTTAAAGTTTATAAAGTCTAATTTGCATTTAGAAATTGTATTACCTTTTCTGTCGTTAAAATAAAGCGATAATTTGCATTCAGTTTCGACCTGAATTTAGAATAAATTCTATTTTTTAATAGAAGCCAAAAAGAGGCTATTCACTGTTAATGAATAAATTGATTTATCCTGTTAAACTTAAAAGATTAATTTTTAGGCTTCTAACCTAATTTTAATGGATTTTCATTTAATCTTTAAATTTAAGTTTAAATAGTGTAATGAAACACATAACATTTTCACTGTTAAGTTCTTTTTAGTTTAAATTTCAAGTCCAAAAATTGATGCAAAAACTGGTAGAAAAATAAAAAAAAAGGAAGAAAATTTTGAAAAAAATAATAATTGTTAAAGGAAGAATAATTTTTCAAGCTATTATCATTAATTTATCATAACGAAAGCGAACATAAGTTCTTCGAATAAGAATTATTATTATTATTACAATAAATAAAAATAAATTAGTTTTCAAAAATATTCCAAAAAATAAATAATTAGTTAATATTCTTATAGCTATAATTATTCCATATTCTGCAATGAAGATAATAGCAAACAACCATGAGCCATACTCAATATTAAAGCCTGATACTAATTCTGATTCTCTTTCTGACATATCAAAAGGAGTCCGATTTGTTTCAGCTAAACAAATTATTATTCAAATTAAAAATAAAAAAGAAAATCCAAGAAATATTATAATATTATCTTGGATTGTCAATATTTCTTTGATATTAAATCTTTGACATAAAATTCTAGAACTAATTAAAATTATAGCCATTCTTACTTCATAGGAAATTACTTGAGCAAATCCTCGATATGCCCCAATAAGGGAGTATTTTGAATTTGAAGACCAACCTCCCCATAAAATTGAGTATCTTCTTATACTTGAAATACATAAAAATAAAATAATTCTTAAATTTAAATTTATTACTCCTCTTTTATAATAAAAAATTATTCATAATAATAGTATTATTAAAATTCTTAAAATAGGAGATAAAATATGAATTACTATATTAGTATAAAATATTAAATTTATTTCCTTTCTAAAAAGTTTTAAAGCATCTCTGAAAGGTTGAAATAATCCTATAATCCCTGTTTTGTTAGGCCCCTTTCGAATTTGTGAATAACCTAAAATTTTACGTTCTAGTAATGTAAAGAAAGCAATTCTTACTAAAATTATAATTGTTAATATAAAATATATGATAATACTTAAAATTATTAAAGGAATAATCATAGAGGAAGCTTAAATTCCTGGCATTTCTCTGCCACTTTAATAGGTCCAAAAATTGATGCAAAAACTGTCGATTTAAAAAAAAATTTAATTTTAAAATTCCTTTCGTACTAATTAAAATTTAATTAAAATTAAGATAGAAACCAACCTGATTCTCATCGGTCTAAACTCAGATCATGTAGGATATTAAAAGTTGAACAAACTTCTCAATTTAACTTCTTCATTAAATTAGAATCCTAATCCAACATCGAGGTCGCAAACTATTTTTTCTATATGAACTATCTAAAATTATTACGCTGTTATCCCTAGAGTATTTATTCAATTTATCATTAATAATGGGTCTTTTTTTTTTTAAAAAAAGTTAATTATATTTTTAAATCGCCCCAATTAAATTAACTTTATTTTAAGTCTTTAAATAAAGCTAATAAAAATTCTTAGGGTCTTCTTGTCCTTAATTTATATTATTGTTTCTTCACAAATAAAAATAACTTTAATTTTTAAATTCAAAAAAGAAATTTTTTGAAATTCCATTCTCTTAGCACTCAATTAAAGTCTTATTTCAATACCTTTGTATAGTCAAAATACTACAGCAATTTAAATAATCATTGAGCAGGATTTATATTTAATTAAATCTAAATACAATGTTTTTAATAAACAGTCAAAAAATTTATTTGCCTAATTCTTTGAATTTATTTAAATAATGAATTTTAAATAAAGCATAAAAATTCAAAAATATTATACTAATATTTTCATTTTTTTTTTTAATAAAAATTTATTAAAAATAAAAATTTATTTCATTTATGGAGAGAATGAATCAATCATCTATTAAAATTAATAGAAAAATTCTATTTCTTCTTTAATTAACTTTAAAATTTTTAAAAGTAAAATTAAAGCTTATCCCTTAATTTATTGCTTATTTATATCAGTATAAATGAAACAAAAATAAGCGAGTGTTAGGCTCTTTTAATTAACTAGATATACTTAGTTTTGATAAGAATTTCACTTCTATTATAACATTTAATTCTATTTTGAAACACAGAATTATTATTAATATATTTAATAGATCAACTAATTTCGAGAAAAATAAAATTTTATTTTTTTTTGAAGATCCCTGATACTAAAGGTACATTTAATTTACTTTTTAATTTTTAAAAAATTCCTTTTCAGTTTTTAATTTAGCTTATTAATATCACTTTAATTTTACTTTAATTTTACAAAAACTTTTGAAATTTCTAAAAAAAGTGGTTTAATAAAACAAGCTTTCATTGTAAATGAAATATCAATTTGATTTCACTTTTAAAACACTTTCCAGTATTTTAACTTTGTTACGACTTATCTTTTATAAAGAGTGACGGGCGATATGTACATATCTCAGAACTTTTTTCAATTAATCATTTTATTAAAAATTTACTTTCAAATCCTAATTATTATATTTTTCATATATATATATTTCTCTTAAAAGAAATGTAATTCACTTCATTCAAAAATTTTTGCTGCACCTTGACTTAATTTATTTTTTTTAAAAAATTAAAGTGATATTAATAAAATATCACTTTTATAGTGGTATACAAGCTGTTTTTACCAATTTTAGTAAGATTTTGGTGTTTTATCCATAAAAGAGCAAATTCCTCTGATAAGTTTGAGATACCGCCATGATTTTTTGTTTTCGCAAGTAATGTTTACTAACAATTTTTAATTCTGAATAAAAGGGTATCTAATCCTTGTTTAATTAACAGACTTCATATAATTAAATATTGATATATTTTAAAAAGAAATTCCACCTTTTTTTTTAAAAATTATTTAATATGAAATATTATATAGTTATATAAGGAAAATTTTCTCTTTGTATAACCGCTGCTGCTGGCACAAAGTTAGCTAGAATTTTTATTAGATCTCAATAAATTTTTATTATTAAAATAAATTAAATTTTCTGTTATTCTTTTTTTAAAAAAAAAACATAAAAAATCTAATAGGAATTTTCCTATTAAACTAAATTTAATTTTTGGGCCCAGAAATTATTTAATTTTTTTAAACCAGCTAAAAACAAAATTTGCTTAAAACTCCTGTCTATCGGTTATCTTTATATATAAAAGGAAGGTATGATAGATTTTAATTGTCGGTAGTGGGCGGATTTAAATAGTTTTTATTTAGTACTTGATGTGAGCATCTATTTTCTTCTTTCCGAATTTATTAATTAATAAATGTGGCTAAACTAGCATTACATTTGTTACATCTAAACCGACCAATAAATGTGATAGACGGCTGTCGCCCCTTATTTATAATAGATGTAATCATATATTTTAAGTAAAGTGCCTGATTAAAGGGTTATCTTGATAGGATAAATTAAGTAATTTTACCTTTACTAGTTAAAATTAACTTTAATAAATTTAATTATTTCCTAAAAAATCAAAATTTTTTGTGCTAAAACACCTAAAGTTAAATTTGTTTTTAAAAAATTTTCTTTACATTTTCAGTGTAATATTTTTATTATAAACTATAAAAACAATAAATATTTATTATAAATATTAATATAATTATTAATACTAACTTACTAAAATTAGTATTATTTATTCAAAGTAAAAAAAGAGAAAAATTAGAAATTTTAGTTTTAATTCCTTTAGGCCCTGTTAATTCTATTCATTTTCAATCTATTATTGTTATTTTTATATAAAAATTTATATTTTTTAAAAAAATTATTCTTGTTAATGAAGATATAAACCATATTTTATGGAAAAATTCATAATTTCTATAATTTCTATAATTTTTATATATAAATGGTTTTTTAAAATTAAATATAATTTTTCTTAAATAAAAAACTATAATTAATAAAATTATGCTTAGAAATTTTTGAAATTTTCTAATAAAAATAATTTTTATTCTAGGAATTACTAGTCAAAATAAAAAGTTCCCACAGAGGAGTAAAAATAAAGTTAATACAAAAATTGGAAAATTTAAATTTTTATTAAAATTATTTCTAAAAAAATTTAGAGTAAATAATCCTTTAAGAGTTATAAAATATATTAAACGTAAACAATAAAGAAATGTAAATATTAAACCTAATAAAAATATAATTATTATTATAAAATTATAAGAATTAAGGAAAAAAAATTCTACAATTAAATCTTTTGAGTAAAATCCTCCAATAAATGGAAATCCTATTAATGATAGAACTGAAATTAATATACATCTAGAAATTAATGGAGAACAAATGAAAAAATTTCCTAATATTCGAATATCTTGATAGCCATTTAATGTGTGAATTGCTATACCAGCGCATAAAAATAACATAGATTTAAAAATAGCATGTATAATCAAATGAAAAAATGCTATATCTTTTATATTTAATGAAAGAATAATTATTATCATTGATAATTGACTTAATGTAGAAAAAGCAATAATTTTTTTAAAATCAATTTCAAAAAAGGCATTAATTCCTGATATTAGTATAGTTAATAAAGAAATTTTTAATAAAAATATGGAAATAAAATTATTTTCAAAAATAAAATGAAATCGTATTAAAATATAAACTCCTGCTGTTACTAACGTTGATGAATGAACTAAAGAAGAGACTGGTGTAGGTGCGGCTATTGCCGCCGGTAGTCAAGCAGAAAATGGAATTTGTGCTCTTTTAGTTAATCTAGCAATAATTACAAATAAGCCACAAATTAATTCTAATTTATTTATTCTTAAAATATCAAATGTTCCAAAATTAAAAAAAAATAATAGTCTTATAATAATTATTACATCCCCAACACGGTTCCTAATAATCGTAATTATTCCTGAATTATAAGAACTTGTTCTTTGGTAAAAAATTACTAAACAGTAGGATACTAATCCTAAACCATCTCAGCCTAAAATTAATATAAAAATATTGGGTATTAAAATTAAAAGAATTATTGATAATACAAAAAGAAGAACTACTACACAAAAATAATTTTTATTATTATCATGAGATATATACCCCTCTCTATACCAAATTACTATACCTGAGATTAACAAAACCACAAAAACAAACAAATTTCTAATTCAATCAAATATAAAATAAAATTTAATATCAACATTTAAAAAAGAAGAAATAATATATTCAACCAAAAATAAATTTTTATAAAAAAAAGAAACTATAAAGAATATAATAAAAATTATTGATAATACAACAAGCATTAAACTTCATTTAATAAAAATTACTTAATGAATTTCATCTACAAAATCACAATTTGTTATTTTAATTAAACTAATTAAGTAAATTAAATTCATTTTAAAAAAAAATCAATTTTTAAAATTCATAAAATTAAAGGAATAAAATGTAAAATTATTAGGGTATATTCTCGTATAAAAATGTTTTTGTCTCTTCATAAAACTCAACCATCTCCATGATTTAAATAACTAAATATAAAAATTGAATAACAAGCTCTTAAGAAAACAATTATTATTAAGGGAATTATAAATAATAATCTAGTTTTCAGAATTCTAACTAAAAGAAGAACTTCCCCAAATAAATTTATAGTTAAAGGGGCTGATATATTAATTACTCTAAATAAAAATCATCAAAAAGAAAGTGATGGAAAAATCTTTACTATTCCCTTAATCAAAATTATTCTTCGAGTAAAAAACCGTTCGTAAAAAAAATTCGCTAAACAAAATAATCCAGATCTACATAGTCCATGTCCGATTATTAATAATAAAGACCCTCAAGAGCCAAAAAAAGTGAATCTAATAGAGCCAGAAAAAACAACTCCCATATGGCAAACAGAAGAATATGCAATTAAAGATTTAATATCTCTTTGAAAAATGCAGTAAATTCTAATTAAAACACTTCCTCAAATTGATGCAATTATTAATAAATGTCTGAAAAAATTAATCTCCTTCCAAAAAAAATTTTTGAAACGAAAAATTCCATAAATTCCTAATTTTAATAAAATTCCAGCTAATACTATTGAACCAGCAATAGGGGCTTCAACATGAGCCTTAGGAAGTCAAAGATGTAAAAAAAATACCGGAATTTTTACTATAAATCCTAATATTATAAATATAAAAAATATGCCTATTTTAAAATTTATTCATTCTATATATATATATATATAAGAATTTACTTTAAATAATAAAATCATTAAAAGCATGGGGAGAGATCCAAATAAAGTATATAAAAGTATATAAAACCCAGCCTGAAGACGTTCAGGCTGGGAACCTCAGCCAAAAATCATTATAATTATAGGAAATAATACAGATTCAAAAAAAAAATAAAAAGCTAAAATTCTTCTTACTGAAAAACAAATGATTAATAAAAAATTTATTAAAATTAAGTAAAAAATAAAAGATTTATTTTTAAAAATATTATTTTTAATTCTTGCCATAAATATTAAAAATCTAATTCAAATAGTAAGAGAAATTAATATACATCTTAAAAGATCTACGTTAAAAAAAAATGTTATATGATCTTCACAAGAAAAGAAAAATATAAATGTTTTTATAAATAAAAATAATAATATCACTATAACTTGGAATGATGATAAAAAAAAATGAAAACATAAAATTGAAAATCTTCATAAAATTAATTCTAACATTTGATTAAATTTATAGAATTTATTATCTCATTTCCATAATAAAAACTTATTGAAACTAAAATTCTCAATCCTAAAGCGGCTTCGCAAACAATTAAAACTATAAATATGAAAATTCTTAATATATTAAATTGAAAACATATTAATAAAAATATTAATATTAGAGAAAGATATATAAACTCAATTCTTATTAATAATATAATTAAATGATGGCGATTTAAAATAAATGAAATTAATCCCACAATGTAAATTAAAATTATTGACCTTATCATTTGTTAAAATAATTTATGTTAAAATGTTGGTTTTGTAAACCAAATTAGAAATTTTTCTTTTAATTTTCAGAAAAGATATCATCTCCTTAAATCTCCAAAATTTAAATACTAAATATATAATATTTTCTGAAAATTAAAATTTTATTATTTTTGACTGTTGCATTATTAACCATAAGCCATCCAATAACAATATTATTATCAGTAATATTTCTTGTTTTATTTTTATCAATAACTTTATATTTAATTTCACAATTTGCTATTGTTTCAATAATTATAATTTTATTAATTTTAGGTGGAATATTAATTATCTTTATATATATAATTAGACTATGCCCTAATAAAAAAATTCATTTAGACAAAAAAAGGCTAATTATTTCAATTATTTTTTTAATTTTATTTATAAATACTCCTATCTTTCTAATAAATATTGAAATTGAATCTTTAATAAAGATTTATTTTAGAAATTTTATAAATATACTATTATTGTTAATAATATATTTAATTTTATCTTTAATAGTTTTAATAAAAATTTCTAAAATAAACTCAAATCCATTAAAAATAACAAATCTGACATATGATAAATGAAATAATTAATTCAATTAAAAATGTGCCTTTGCCCTCAAATATTTCGTATATATGAAGATTTGGCTCTTTATTAGGTCTTTGTTTAATAATTCAAATTATTACAGGGTTATTTTTAGCAATAAATTTTTCAAGAGATGTAATAACAGCTTTTCTTATGATTTCTCATATCCAACGTGATGTTAATTATGGATGATTAATCCGTTCTATTCACGCTAATGGAGCCTCAATATTTTTTATATTTATTTATATTCACATCGCTCGAGGTATTTACATATCTTCTTTTAAGTTTCTTAAAGTTTGATTTTCAGGTTTATTAATTATTTTTATTTTAATAGGAACAGCTTTTTTAGGATATATTTTACCTTGAGGTCAAATATCATTTTGAGGAGCTACAGTTATTACTAATTTAATTTCAGCAATTCCCTATTTTGGAGATTCAATTACCTTATGAATTTGGGGTGGATTTTCAGTTGACAATAATACTTTAATTCGATTTTTTTCTTTACATTTTATTATACCATTCATTCTTTTAGTAATAGTGTTTATTCATATTTTATTAATTCATGAAAAAGGATCCTCAAATCCTTTAGGATTATCTCTAAATATTGATAAAATTCCATTTCACCCATATTTTACAATTAAAGATATTTTTGGTTATTTAGTATCATTAATAGTTTTTAATATTGTAATTTTTCAATATCCTTACACCCTTATAGACGCAGAAAACTTTAATATAGCTAATCCAATAATTACACCCCCCCATATTCAGCCTGAATGATATTTTCTTTTTGCTTATGCAATTCTTCGATCAATTCCTAATAAACTGGGGGGTGTAGTAGCTTTGATTTTATCAATCGTTATTATTATTTCTTTTTCCTTTTCAATAAAAAATAAGATATTATCTTTTTACTTTATATTTTTAAAGAAAATAATATTCTGAATCTTTATTAATTCATTTTTAATACTTACATATTTAGGGGCAATACCAATTGAATTTCCTTATGACTCTATAAGACAGTTAGTAACCATAATTTATTTTTCATTTTTCATTTTAATTCCATTAACATAGACTTTTTAACTATATAAGTATATATTTTGAAAATATAAAAAAGAAAATTTTCTATTAGTCTTAAATCTTTCAACTGAATAATTTCATATATAAATTCTAAATTTATTGCATTTTTCTGCCAAGTTGAAAAAAAAACAATACCTCCCCCTAGCCTACCTCCCCCTAGCGGCTAGGGGGAGGTAGCTTAAAACTCCTGTCTATCGGTTATCTTTATATATAAAAGGAAGGTATGATAGATTTTAATTGTCGGTAGTGGGCGGATTTAAATAGTTTTTATTTAGTACTTGATGTGAGCATCTATTTTCTTCTTTCCGAATTTATTAATTAATAAATGTGGCTAAACTAGCATTACATTTGTTACATCTAAACCGACCAATAAATGTGATAGACGGCTGTCGCCCCTTATTTATAATAGATGTAATCATATATTTGACAAAAATCTTAATTTATTAAACTGCAAATTTAAAATTGAATTCCTTCTAAGATTTTA